TATCTTTTGTTTCATTTCTTCTGGAACAATCAGAAAAACTTTTTTGATTATGGATATACTAACAGAAATTCAATGCGTAATCTCAGCATTCAATGTGTATTCCTGAATAATCTCATTTTTCAATTATTCAACCATTTCATTTTACCAAGTTCCACGTTAGCCAGATTAGTCAACATTTCTATGTTTCGATGCAACAACAATATGTTATTTTTAACAAGTAGTTTTGTTGGTTGGTTAATTGGTCACATTTTATTCATGAAATGGGTTGGATTGGTATTATTCTGGATACGACAAAATCATTCTATTCGATCTAATAAGTATCTTGTGTCAGAATTGAGAAATTCTATGGCTCGAATCTTTAGTATTCTCTTATTTATCACCTGTGTCTACTATTTAGGCAGAATGCCGTCGCCTATTGTCACTAAGAAACTGAAAGAGAAAGAAACCTCAGAAACGGAAGAAGGGGGAGAAAGAAAGGAAGAAAGCGATGTAGAAACAACTTCCGAAATGAAGGAGACTAAACAGGAACAAGAGGGATCCACCGAAGAAAACCCTTCCCTTTTTTCGGAAGAAAGGGAGGATCTGGAAAAAATAGATGAAACGGAAGAGATCCGAGTGAATGGAAAGGAAAAAACAAAGGATGAATTTCACTTTAAAGAGGCACGCTATCAAGATAGCCCAGTTTACGAAGATTCTGATCTGGAGACCCATCAAAAGAATTGGGAATTGGGAAGACTGAAAGAAGAGCAAAAGAAAAGAATGAATAATATGTATCAAGATAGCCCAGTTTACGAAGATTCTGATCTGGAGACCCATCAAAAGAATTGGGAATTGGGAAGACTGAAAGAAGAGCAAAAGAAAAGAATGAATAATATGTGGGTTGAAAAGGTTGAAAAAACTTTTGTCACTTTTTTTTTCGATTTTAATCGATGGAATCGTCCATTACGATATATAAAAAATGATAATTTAGAAAATGCTTTACGCAATGAAATGTCACAATTTTTTTTTTTTACATGTATAAGTGATGGGAAACAAATAATATCCTTTACATATCCGCCCAGTTTATCGACTTTTTCGGAAATGCTAGAACAAAAAATTTCTTTGTACATAATAGAAAAATTATATGACGAAGATCTTTATAATTATTGGATAAATACTAATGAAAAAAAGAAGTGCAATTTAAATAATGAATTGAAAAGACGAATCCAAATTCTAGAAAAAAATGAGGGATACTCTAGTCTGAATATTCTTGAAAAAAGAACCATATTATGTGATGATGAAAAAAAAAAAAAATGCTTGCCAAAAGCATATGATCCTTTTTTCAACGGACCATATCGAGGAACGAGAAAAGAATTAGATTCACGTACAATCATGAATACTTATACAGATAAAAAAGATTTAGTAGAATCTTTTTTTATAAATAAGATTCATGATCTATTTATTAATGATTCCGCAGAATTTCACCGTCAATCATTTTTGAATTCTAAAGAAGAAAAAGTGATTGATTCAGAAAGTCAAGCAAAATATTTGCAATTTGTATTTGATGTAATTACAACACATACAAAAGATCAAAAAACAATGAAAAAGAAATCTATTGGAATTAGAATAGAAGAAGTCAGTAAAAAGGTTTCTCGATGGTCATACAAATTAACCGAGAATTCGATAGACGATCAAGAAGAAAATGAAGAAGAATTGGAGGAAGATGATCATGATATTTATTCAAGAAAAGCAAAACGTGTGATAATTTATAACGATAATGATCAGAATATTAATAACAATGATAAAAATGATGATAAAACGGAAGAGGTGTCTTTGATACGTTACTCACAACAATCGGATTTTCGTCGCAATCTAATCAAAGGATCCATGCGCGCTCAAAAACGTAAAACAGTTATTTGGAACCTATTTCAAGTAAATGTACATTCCCCACTTTTTTTGGATCGTCTAGACAAAACATCTTTTTTTTCTTCTTTTGATATCAACGAAATAAAGAATCTCATTTTTAGGAATTGGATGGGCAGAGAACAAGAATCAGAATTCAAAATTTTCTATTTTGAAAATGAAGATACAAAAGAAGAAAAGGAGAAAGAGGAAAGAAAATATAAAAACGAACAGATAGAAATATCAGAAGCTTGGGATAGCTTTATAGTTACTCAAGTAATAAGAAGTTTGATGTTAGTAACCCAATCTTTTCTTAGAAAATACATTCTATTGCCTTCATTAATAATAGCCAAAAATATTTTCCGTATTTTATTATTCCAAATTCCCGAGTGGGGCGAGGATTTTAAGGAATGGAATAGAGAAATCCATATTAAATGCACCTATAATGGTGTTCAATTATCAGAAACAGAATTTCCCCAAGATTGGTTAATAGACGGTATTCAGATAAAGATTCTATATCCTTTCTGTATAAAACCTTGGAGAAAATCTAAGGCACAATCTCATCAAAAAGATCTAATAAAAAAAAAAGAGAAAAAAATACATTCTTGTTTTTTAACAGTCTGGGGAATGGAAGCGGAACTTCCCTTTGGTTCTCCCCGAAAACGACCTTCTTTTTTTAAACCTATTTATAAAGAACTCAAAAAAAAAAAAAAAAAGATGAAAAAGAAATTTTTACAAGTTATAAAATCTTTAAATAAAAAAATAAAATACTTTCTAAAAATTAGAAAAGAAAAAACAAAAGGGAACATCAAAATAGTTCAAGTTATCAAACTAATAATGAAAAAACTGGAGAAAGTAAATCCAATTTTCTTATTTGAATTGAGGAAAGAAAAAGTATATGAACCGAACGAAAACAAAAAAGATTTCAAAAGAAAGAATAAGATTCTTGGCGAATCGTTCGATTTAGAAAGGACGATTCATTGGTTAAATTATTTACTAATAGAAAAAAGAATGAAAGATCTTTCTTATAAGACAATCAAAATAAGAAATCAAATTGAACGAACCGCAAAAGACAAGAAAAAAGGAGAAATAGTTCTAAATTATGATAATAAAGGATCGGGATCACAGAAACATATTTGGAAAATAAAAAAAAGGAAAAATATCCGATTAATGCGTAAATCATACTACTTTATCCAATCATTCATTGAAAAAATATACATAGATATTTTGCTATGTACCATTACCATTTCTAAAATCAATGCACAACTTTTCTTTGAATCAACAAAAAAGATCTTTAATAAATCCATTTACAACAATGAAATAAATCAAGAAAAAGAAGGAATTGATGAAATCAATCAAAATACAATGAATTTTATTTTGACTATAAAAAATCTTTTTTCAAATACTGAAAATACTAAGAATAGCAATCAAGATTCCAATACTTCTTGGAACTTATCTTCCCTGTCCCAAGCATATGTTTTTTACAAAATATCACAAAACCAATTATTTAATAAGTATCAATTGAGACCTGTACTTCAATATCAAGGGAGCTATCCTTTTTTTAAGGAGAATTTCAAAGACTATTGTATGATACACGGAATATTTAATTCTAAATCAAGACATAATAAAATTAATACGTATGTAATAAACGAATGGAAAAACTGGTTAAAAGGTCATTATCAATACGATTTATCTCAAAAAAAAAGGTCTCGATTAATACCTAAAGAATGGCGAAATAGAATCAATAAACATCGTATGATTCAAAAAAAGGAATCAAACCAATTGGATTTATATAAAAAATACCAATTCATTTATTCCATGAATAAAAATGACTATGCAGCGAATTCATTTATGAGTCAAAAAGACAAATGGAAAAAACATTACAGATATGATCTTTTATCATATAAATACCTAAGCAAATACATAAGCCTCCCTAATTTATACATTTCTGTATCAACATTAGATATAAACGGGGACCAAGAAATTCTATATCACTTCAATATATTAAAACCTGAATCCTTTTATGTATTGGTAAGTATACCTAGTAATGATTATCTAGAAAAAAAATATTTTATTAATAGGAATACAAATTTGGATAGAAAATATTTTGATTGTAGAATTCTTCATCTTTATTTTATAAATAATATTGATATTGAGATCTGGACCAATGCACATATTGGCATCAAGATTCATAAAAATACTAATACTGAAATTAATAATTTCAAGAAAATGGAAAAAAAAGATCTTTTTTTTACTACAATTCATCAAGAGATCAAACCATCCAATCAAAAAAGAAACTTTTTTGATTGGATGGGAATGAATAAAGAAAGGTTATATGATATTACATCAAATCATTATACTATATCCAATCTAGAAACTTGGTTCTTCCCTGAATTTGTGCTACTTTTTGATGTATATAAAATTCGACCTTGGATCATCCCAATCAAATCACTCTTTTTTCATTTTTCTATAAATGAAAAAAGTAAAAACATTAAAGTAAATCCAAATAAATCATCTAATAAAAATAAAAAAAAAGATCTTGAATTAGTAAATTCCAAGCAGGAAGAAAAAGAACAACAGGTTCAAGGAAATCTTGTATCAAATCTACTAAAAAAAAAACAATATAAGAGCAAGAATGAAATGGAACTAGATTTATTTTTAAAAAAATATTTCCTTTTTCAACTAAGATGGGCTGATCCCTTGAATAAAAAAATAATGCAAAATATAAGGATATATTGTCTCCTACTTAGATTGATAAATCCAAAGGAAATTGCTATATCTTCGATTCAAAGAGGTGAAATAAATCTAGATGAAATGCTGATTCAAAAGGACCTAGTTCTTGCAGAATTGATAAGAAAGGGAATATTTATTATTGAACCCATTTGTATATCTATACGAAAGGAAGGAAAATCTATTATATATCAAACTATTTATATTTCATTGGTCAATAATAAGAAGCACCAAATAAATAAAAAAAAAAAAAGATATATTGAGAAAGCAGGGTTTGAAAAATCCATTGCACGACACAGCAACATATTTTTGATTGGAGACGAAAATCATTATGATTTACTTGTTCCTGAAAATATTCTATCTCCCATACGTCGTAGAGAATTTCGAATTCGAATTTGTTTCAATTCCCGGAATTTTAATGTTGTGGATAGAAATCCAAGATTTTGCAATGAAAATAAAATAAGAAACTGTGAACAATTTTTGAATGAGGACAAACATATTAATACAGATAGAAAAAATTTCATTAAATTCAAATTGTTTATTTGGCCCTATTATCGATTAGAAGATGTAGCTTGTATGAATCGCTATTGGTTTGATACCAATAACAGCAGTCGTTTCAGTATGTCAAGAATACATATGTATTCACAATTCAGAATGAATCCAATTCCAATGAAAAATGAAAAAGAAAAAATTTAGAGTGGATTTCCTACATATCGTGTAACATATTTGGTAGATGAAAGATGAAACATATACACTGTGTAACATTCTAATACATGATGCTGATTTCATAGTGTATAAATTTTCATTAGTAAGAACGGAATCCTTTTAAGTAAAAATAAATTTTTCTCTTTCATGAATACATATATGTTTTGTATATTTGGATCAAATATACAAAACATAAATCACATAAAAAAAACAAAGTAGTATATGAATGAAATACAATTTTGATATATACTAGATGAAAATAATTGGGATAATCAATATTATTATTTTTCCTGATCGGTAAAATTCACAGAAAAGAAAGATATAAATTTTAAATTATGGTCAAAAATTCATTCATCTCAGTTATTACACAAGAAGAAAAAGAAGAAAATAGTGGGTCTGTTGAATTTCAAGTATTCCATTTCACCAGTAAGATACGGAGACTTACTTCACATTTAGAATTGCACAAAAGAGATTTTTTATCGCAAAGAGGTCTACGAAAAATTCTGGGAAAACGTCAACGATTATTAACTTATTTGTCAAAGAAAAAGAAAGTGCGTTATAAGAAATTAATGGATCAGCTAGATATTCGGGAACCAAAAACTCGTTAATTCAATTTTAATTTCTTATTTGAGTTTCTTATTATTTTCTTATTATTATCCTTATTCTTTTTTAATTATTTTTTTATTAGTTCAGTTATTTTTTTTTTTTAGATTTTTCATTTGAATAAATTCATGAAATAATGAATTAAGGAAAAAATATGACTGTACCGGCTACAAGAAAAAATTTCATAATAGTTAATATGGGTCCTCACCACCCATCAATGCATGGTGTTCTTCGGCTGATCGTTACTCTGGATGGTGAAGATGTTATTGACTGTGAACCTATATTGGGATATTTACACAGAGGGATGGAAAAAATAGCAGAGAACCGAACAATTATACAATATTTGCCTTATGTAACACGTTGGGATTATTTAGCTACTATGTTCACAGAAGCAATAACAGTAAATGCACCAGAACGATTGGAAAGTGTTCAAGTGCCTAAAAGGGCCAGTTATATCAGAGTTATTATGCTAGAGCTGAGCCGTATAGCCTCCCATTTGTTATGGCTTGGACCTTTTATGGCCGATATCGGTGCACAGACTCCCTTTTTCTATATTTTAAGAGAGAGAGAATTAATATATGATCTATTCGAAGCCGCCACAGGTATGCGGATGATGCATAATTATTTCCGCATCGGAGGAGTAGCTGCGGATTTACCTTATGGCTGGATAGATAAATGTTTTGATTTCTGTGATTCTTTTTTAAAAGAAGTTGTTGAGTATCAAAAACTCATTACGCGAAATCCCATTTTTTTGGAACGAGTTGAAGGAGTGGGCATTATTGGTGGAGAGGAGACAATAAATTGGGGTTTATCAGGACCAATGTTACGAGCTTCTGGAATCCAATGGGATCTTCGTAAAGTTGATCGTTATGAGTGTTACAATAAATTTGATTGGGAAGTCAAATGGCAAAAAGAAGGCGATACATTAGCTCGTTATTTAGTAAGAATTGGTGAAATGCAAGAATCTATAAAAATAATTCAACAGGCTCTAGAAGGAATTCCCGGAGGACCTTATGAGAATTTAGAAAACCGGCGTTTTCATAGGACAAAGAATTCCGAATGGAATAATTTTGAATATAGATTTATTACTAAAAAACTTTCACCCAATTTTGAATTGTTAAAACAAGAACTTTATGTAAGGGTAGAGGCCCCAAAAGGAGAATTAGGAATTTATTTACTAGGAGATAGTAGTGTTTTCCCCTGGAGATGGAAAATTCGTCCACCCGGTTTCATCAATTTGCAAATTCTTCCCCAGCTAGTTAAAAGAATGAAATTGGCTGATATCATGACGATACTAGGTAGTATAGATATCATTATGGGAGAAGTTGATCGTTGAAATGATAATTTATACAACAGAAGTACAAACTATTAATTCTTTTTATAGATTAGAATCTTTAAAAGAAGTCTATGAACTCATATGGATTTTTGTCCCCATTTTAACCCTTGTCTTAGGAATCACAATGGGGGTATTAGTCATTGTGTGGTTAGAAAGAAAAATATCTGCAGCAATACAACAACGCATTGGACCTGAATATGCCGGCCCTTTAGGAATTCTTCAAGCTTTAGCGGATGGGACCAAACTACTTTTGAAGGAGGATCTTCTTCCATCTAGAGTTAATATTCGTTTATTTAGGGTCGGACCTTCTATAGGGTTTATATCAATTCTACTAAGTTATTTAGTAATTCCTTTTGGATATCACCTTGTTTTAGCTGATCTCAGTATAGGTGTTTTTTTATGGATTGCCTTTTCAAGTATTGTACCCATTGGTCTTCTTATGTCAGGATATGGATCAAATAATAAGTATTCCTTTTCAGGTGGTCTACGAGCTGCAGCTCAATCAATTAGTTATGAACTACCATTAACTCTATGTGTGTTAGCAATATCTCTACGTGTGATTCGTTGGAACATGAACTTTTTCTTATCTCTTTTCTAGAAAAGAGATAAGAAATGAATTGAAACTTCAATACAATAAAATTGAAATAGAATTCAATATTTCAATATGAATATGAAAGAAAAGAATAAAAAAAATATTTTTTTTTATTAATTTCTTTCTTTATCTTCACTTACTTTAGAAAGTATAAAGTAAGTGAAGATAAAGAAATTGAATATATTGAATAAATATCTTCATCTTTTTTATTAAAAATTTCAGTTCGATGAGTGAAATCAGATAGTTATATGAGTGAAAAAAAACTGCTCCTCAATTTGCAGTAAAACAATAAAAATCTCATTCCCTAGGTACAAGAATAAAAATGAAGTAACTATAAGTTGTTTACCCCAAGATTGAGATTCTTTTCTTAGTCGTCATATCTTGAAGCGGATGCAAAAGATCAACTGTATTTATTACTATACTGGGGATCAATCAAAAAGAAGTGGGCAGTTAGGAACACCAAAGTACGCAAAGGATGAGTAATGGAAATAATGTAAGGTATCAAAAAAAGGAATTTTTACATAAAACGAATCATACTAAGGGCTTGAAGTTGGTAGAAATTATCAAGCAGTACTTCCCAACGATTCCGATCTAGAGTATGCTACTATTCGCTGATTAAATAAATGACTATCAAGAACGAATTAATCCTTTATTTTATTTCTTTAGTTTTCAAATTAAAAAAGAAGAAAAGGAACAAGACAAATAGAATGTAATACGATAATAGAATTAAAAAGAATAAAACGGGAATAATAAGAAAAGATTTCTTTCTTCATACATATGGAAATTCTTATTATGGATTCATTAACTAATACCCAATTCTTTCTTTTTATGAATATAACGAGTATTTAATTTAAGGATTAAGTTATTGCTGAACAAAGAGAAATCTTGATTCTTATCATTATTAAGGGATAAGATCAATTCGGAAGTGCTTTTTATTATTCTAGCAGACAGAATTTGATTGGTCAAATTGAGGGCTCTCCAATCTCTAATTTATCTTTACATTGTATTTACCTAAGGTCCAAGAAGGAGATCAATAATACTGAACTAGTCCTTACCTTACATTTTTTTGTGGCCATAGAGGAGCCGTATGAAGCTTAGGTTTCATGTACGGTTTTGGAATAGCGATGGAAGCGGTGATGTTATCATCGACTATAATTATCTAACAGTTCAAGTACAGTTGATATAATTGAGGCACAGTCCAAATATGGTTTTGGGGGATGGAATCTGTGGCGCCAGCCCATAGGTTTTCTAGTTTTTCTAATGTCTTCTCTAGCAGAATGTGAAAGATTACCCTTTGATTTACCAGAAGCAGAGGAGGAATTAGTAGCAGGTTATCAAACCGAATATTCAGGTATAAAATATGGGTTCTTTTATATTGCTTCTTACCTAAATCTATTAGTTTCTTCATTATTTGTAACAATTCTTTACTTAGGTGGGTGGAATTTTTATATTCCGTACATACCTATTACTGAACTTTTTGGAATAAATAATAGGTTTAAAGTCTTTGTAATAGCAATTAGTATCTTTATTACATTAGCTAAAGCTTATTTGTTTCTGTTCATTCCTATCACAACAAGATGGACTTTACCTAGGATGAGAATGGATCAATTATTAAATCTTGGATGGAAATTTCTTTTACCTATTTCTCTAGGTAATCTATTATTGACAACTTCTTTTCAACTTGTTTCACTATAAACTATAAATAAAAATAAGAAATTAAGAGAAAACAATAATGAATATTCTATATTCATAACTTATATAAATCAAGAGAAAGAAACATGAATTTTATTCATGAATATCTAAAATATGTTACCTATGGTTACTGGGTTCATGAATTATGGCAAACAAACAATACGATCCGCAAGGTACATTGGACAAAGTTTCATAATTACCTTATCCCATACAAATCGTTTACCTGTAACTATTCAATATCCTTATGAAAAATCAATCACATCAGAGCGTTTTCGTGGTCGAATCCACTTTGAATTTGATAAATGTATTGCTTGTGAAGTATGTGTTCGCGTATGTCCAATAGACCTTCCCATTGTTGATTGGAAATTTGAAAAAGATATTAATAAAAAACAATTGCTTCATTATAGTATTGATTTTGGTGTCTGTATATTTTGTGGTAACTGTGTCGAGTATTGTCCAACAAACTGTTTATCGATGACTGAAGAATATGAGCTTTCCACTTATGATCGTCACGAATTAAATTATAATCAAATTTCTTTAGGTCGGTTACCAATGTCAATAATTGAATATTACACAATTCAAAACAATTCAAACAATTATTGATTCAACAAATCAAATGAAAAAATAAAAAAAAATCCATTGTTTGGTTCAAGAACGCTTAACAATTACTAAGATTTTTTATTTTTAATAAAGTAGGATTAGCCAAATAACTTTATTTTATCTATCTAATGATATTCATTTTTTTTTTTTCATTCAATTAGGAAAGTATCATATAAAAAATCTAAAAAAGAGTTCCTTTCCCGGACCCTTAGTAAGGTCATGAAATATTTCAACTTATTTATTTATCTTTTATTTAATAATGGATTTACCTGGACCAATACATGATATTCTTGTAGTATTTCTGGGATCAGTTCTTCTATTAGGAGGTCTGGGAGTAGTATTACTTACCAATCCCATTGATTCTGCCTTTTCATTGGGATTGGTTCTTGTTTGTATATCCTTATTCTATATTTTATTGAATTCCTATTTTGTAGCTGCCGCACAGTTCCTTATTTATGTGGGAGCCATAAACGTATTAATAATATTTGCTGTGATGTTCACGAAAGGTTCAGAATATTCCAATGATTCCTATTTGTGGACCTTTGGAGATCGGATCACTTCACTGGTTTGTGCAAGTATCTTTTTTTCATTAATGACTACTATCCCAGATACGTCATGGTCCGGAATTTTTCGGACTACAAGATCGAATCAGATTATAGAACAGGACTTAATAAGTAACGTTCAACAAATTGGGATTCATTTATCGACAGATTTTTATCTTCCTTTTGAACTCATTTCTATAATTCTTTTAGTTTCTTTGATAGGTGCAATTACTATGGCTCGTCAATAATATAATAAGAAATAAGATATATTAATAAATAAGAACTTCCTTATTTGAAAATGAAAAAAGAATTGAATCTATTTTATTTCAATCTACTGTGAATATCTTGTTTTGTTCTGTAATTCTTCTAGTCTAGTCAACTGAATCGGTTGAATTTTTTTTCATATTGAAATGAATCAAGATAGATGAGGAATTTATCAATGATGTTAGAGCATGTACTTTTTCTCAGTGTTTATTTATTTTCTATCGGTATATATGGACTGATCACAAGCCGAAGCATGGTTAGAGCACTTATGTGTCTTGAGCTTATACTGAATTCGGTGAATATAAATCTTGTCACATTTTCCGATATATTTGATAGTCGGCAATTAAAAGGAGAAATTTTCTCAATCTTTGTTATAGCTATTGCGGCTGCTGAAGCAGCTATTGGGCTAGCTATTGTTTCGTCTATCCATCGTAACAGAAAATCAATTCGTATCAATCAATCGAATTTGCTGAATAATTAATGATAATTCTTTTATTTTTACATATAAATAAAAAAATAAGACTTTAAATAATCTAATATCTAATAGAATTCGAATTCAATAGAATCTAATATTCTCTTAATATTATTATTTTCTTATTTATTTTCTTTCTTCTCTTTTTTCATATAGATTTCTTATTTAGAGTTACTAACCTATTCTATAACTAACCTAATAACAAACATATTCATCTGATATATAATCTATCATCATATCCTTAATTCTAATTTTATATATTTTATATACTAGATTTCTATATACATATAGAAATCTAGTATATAAAATTAACATGAATTTCATTTGTAAACTCATATTTCATGGTTATTAAAATGGAAATCAAAGTATCTTGGCCCTTTCTCATAAACAGATTAGAAAATTTATTGATTCTTCAAATTTTGACAAATCATTGATTCGTCTGGTGTTTACAATATAAAATATATGATTTCTTTCATTTTTTTTTTACCAGATCGAAAATCTTTTGTGCTCAAAACTGGAATTTATAGACCCAATGTCACATTCAGTAAAGATTTATGATACATGTATAGGATGTACCCAATGTGTTCGAGCTTGCCCCACGGATGTATTGGAAATGATACCTTGGGACGGATGTAAAGCTAAGCAAATTGCTTCTGCGCCAAGAACTGAGGATTGTGTAGGTTGTAAAAGATGTGAATCCGCTTGTCCAACGGATTTTTTGAGTGTCCGTGTTTATTTATGGCATGAAACAACTCGCAGCATGGGTCTTTCTTATTAATATGTGACAAAAAACTCCACTTGAATCATTTGATTCCTCCTTACCGACAAAAGTCCGTACTCGAGAAAAGAAAATCTATTATTCTTCTCCCGAGCACGGGGTTTTCTGGTCTAATTTTATCTTGTCTTTATAACGAGTTATTTTCCTTGGTTAACAATACTTATTGTTTTGCCCATATTTGCGGGTTCTTCAATTGTCTTTTTCCCTCATAGGGGAAATAAGGTATATAAGTGGTATACTCTATGTATATGTATCCTAGAGCTCCTTCTAATGACCTATGTATTTTGTTATCATTTCCAATTGGACGATCCATTAATACAATTGAAGGAGGATTATAAATGGATCAATCTTTTTGATTTTCACTGGAGACTGGGAGCCGATGGACTTTCCATAGGACCCATTTTACTGACAGGATTTATCACTACTTTAGCTACTTTAGCAGCTTGGCCAGTTACTCGAAATCCGCGATTTTTCTATTTCTTGATGTTAGCAATGTATAGCGGCCAAATAGGATCATTTTCTTCTCGAGACCTTTTACTTTTTTTCATCATGTGGGAATTAGAATTAATTCCTGTTTACTTACTTTTATCCATGTGGGGAGGAAAAAAACGCCTATATTCGGCTACAAAGTTTATTTTGTGCACTGCCGGAGGTTCCATTTTTCTCTTAATAGGAGTTCTAGGTATGGGTTTATATGGTTCCAATGAACCAACATTAGATTTAGAAGAATTAGCTAATCAATCATATCCTGCAGCATTGGAAATAATGCTCTATTTTGGTTTTCTTATTGCTTATGCTGTCAAATCGCCGATGATACCCCTACATACATGGTTACCAGATACCCACGGAGAAGCGCATTACAGTACATGTATGCTTTTAGCTGGAATATTATTAAAGATGGGAGCATATGGATTGATTCGGATCAATATGGAATTATTAGCTCACGCTCATTCTAGATTATCTCCCTGGTTAGTGATAGTAGGAATAATACAAATCATTTATGCAGCTTCAACTTCTCTTGGTCAACGCAATTTGAAAAAACGTATTGCCTATTCTTCCGTATCTCACATGGGTTTCCTAATTATAGGAATTGGTTCTATAACTGGCATCGGACTTAATGGAGCCATTTTACAAATACTCTCTCATGGATTGATTGGTGCTGCACTTTTTTTCTTAGCAGGAACAAGTTGTGATAGAATACGTTTTGTTTATCTCGAAGAGATGGGGGGGGTATCTATCCCAATGCCAAAAATCTTTACCATGTTTAGTAGTTTCTCGATGGCTTCTCTTGCATTGCCAGGAATGAGTGGTTTTGTTGCAGAATTTTTAGTCTTTTTTGGAATAATTACCAGCCCAAAATATCTTTTCATGCCAAAAATGTTAATTCTTTTTGTAATGGCAATTGGAATTATATTAACTCCTATTTTTTTATTATCTATGTTACGTCAGATTTTCTATGGATACAAGCTATTCAATATTCTAAACTCGAAATTTTTTGATTCTGGACCACGAGAACTATTTGTTTCGATCTGTATCTTTCTACCTGTAATAGGAATTGGTATTTATCCTGATTTCGTTCTCCCATTATCGGTTGACAAGGTACAAGTTCTATTATCTAATTATTTTTATAGATAATAATTCTTTTTTTAGATTCAATAAGAAATGAAAGAAATTTCATTTATTGGAAATAAAGTATTAGAATTCTTTGACTTTCCTAATTTCATGATTCTTCGTTGTACAATGAAAAAAGGGGAAGGGTGAATTAGAATTGTAATGAGATACATCTAAAGTTTTTGAGAACCTTTTCATCAATGGACTCCTTATATATACGAAGGAGTCCATTGATGAAAAGGTGCACAAATTTTCATTTTGTATCAGACGATTTTTTATGTATTCTTCGTATAGTTTATTTTATTCAATTAGATATTCATTGGAATGAACCATAACTATGGAACCCGATTCCTAATAGATTGATCCCAAAATAGCATATCCAAATTAGGAGAAATCCTATAGAAGCTACAAATGCCGAATCCGTGCCTTGATCTTGCAATTTTGTATTTGTTCTAGTATGTAAATAAATTGCAAATAAGGTCCAAGTAATAAATGCCCAAGTTTCCTTAGGGTCCCAATTCCAATAAGAACCCCATGCTTCATTAGCCCATACTGCTCCAGAAAGAATGCCTATGGTTAAAAAGGTAAATCCTAAACTAATGGCACGATAACTCCAATAATCCAAACGCTGAATTAATTGATATTTGTAACAATTTTGAAATGAGAGGAAAGAAGTCATTTTTAAGACATTTACTTTTTCGTTAAAATATTCCATATCACCAAAGAAAAACGACTTCCTTAAACTGAAAAGATTATTGTTTTTCAAAAAAGAATCAATTTTTTTTTGAAATGTAATCACTATAAGAGCAACTGATAATAACGATCCGCATAAAAGAGCTGCATAGCTCAATAGCATCATACTGACATGCATCATTAACCACTGAGATTGTAGAGCAGGTACTAATATTGCGGGTTGATGCATTTCAGTTGAAAGACCTGACGTAGCGAAACCTTGGGTAAAAATGGCACTTGGTGCAGTTATTGCGCTTAAATCATTTTTCTGATTCCCAAGATACGGAATCATATGAATAATGGATAAACTCCATGAAAGGAAGATTAATGATTCGTATAAATTACTTAAGGGAAAATGTCCCGAAGAAATCCAACGAATAACTAAAAACCCTGTTATAGAGAAAACAGTAGCTATCATCCCTTTTTCTGACGAATTACGTAATCCTTCGATTTCGTAGACTAATAAGTTCATCAAATGAATCATAATCACAATTGAGATGATCGAAAAGGAAATATGAGTTAATATATGTTCTAAGGTTGCAAATATCATAAAGAAGAGTCCCTTTTAAATAATTGAAATTGGAGAGGGGATTAAATAGACACTATTGTGTCTATATTATTCATATTAATTAATATGAATAATTAAAATGAATGCCGCCACTCGGACTCGAACCGAGATGCTCTAGCACTGCTTCCTAAGAGCAGCGTGTCTACCAATTTCACCATGGCGGCTTACTTTAAATAATAATAGGTAATTCATATTGAATTGTCTATATTCAATAGAGTTTAGGAAACAATGAATAAAGATGCATTTCCATTTATATTGAAATTTTCAATATCAATAATACTTAATTAGTATCTTCTTCAGTTTTAATAAGAAACTTTTTCGTACTAGAAACCTAGCTCTTTTTTTTTATCCGGTTATCCAGAAAAGTCAGAACTCAATAGTTTCGTTCTCAGTCGGGGTCTAAAATTCATAATTTTTTTTTTTCTAATTATTTTGAGACCCGATTAGTATTAAAGTATAAAGTATAATGAAATATTCAGATTCTTCCTTGTCTATCGTAATTGTGCTTTTCAAAATAGAAAAGCACAATTTATAGGAAAAAAAACCATCTAACGAATTCAATATCAATCAATAGAAATTGAAATAAATAAAAGAAAATAAACAATACTGAGTACTTTGAATCAAGTAGACAGAAAGATTCTTATTTTTCATATTACTTGGCTCTAACTAATATAACTAATATGGAGAAGTCAAATACAAATACAATTTAGTAAAATTGAATCATTTGTCTTACAATTCAAAAATGGAAATTTGGAAGTTCTTTGAACATGTCAATTAAGATTTTTCCAATACTTTTTTTTGTCGCACAAAAAAACTTTTTGACTGTCCGGTGGAAACAGATTTAGCTAAAGAAAAAGCTTTTACTGCCTCTAAAGATCCTTTTTTTTTCCAAAGATTTATACGGATATGCTTTTTTGACATAGAAGTGCGTTTTTTTGGAACTGCCATTCAAAAGGTAGGTGGCTCTTTTTTATCGTTGTATGTGAAAGACATATATTGTTCAAAAAGAATTCCTCTTTATTAGTCATTATCTATACTTACTACTTTATTCCATAAATTTCAAAATTCCCTCAATAATATCATAACATACAAATAGAAAAAAAAAAAAGAAGAAAAGAAAAATATTCTAAAACAATTCTATTTTCATAGACAAATCAATTTTGATTTTCTATCTTAATTCTGATATTTGCATAATGTAATAATTACATACGCATTTTATATTCATTGTTTTCTAAAGGAATATATATATATATAATAAAAATAAAAAAAAAAAGTAATGTAATTTTAATTTTTAATATAGAATATAATATATAATATTAGAATCATATACAATTATACAATATTGCAAATATTCATATTTACTATTCAGAATAGTAATGAAAAATAGTTATCTAATTATTTATTTATCTAATTTAGATAATCTACTAAAATAAAATAGTAAAGTAAAAAGTAATAAAATAAATAGTATATACTATAATATATAGATTATAATCTATAGTATAGATTATAATCTAATAATATAAGAATAGAATAATCTATTAGGAATAGTATTATGAATAGAAATAGACTGAAAAAGTCTAAAAGTATAAATAAAAATAGATATTAAATATATAGAAATATATAGTATATAAAAGAAAAGATTAGATCTAAATATTATACAAGAAAAATAAAAGAAAAAAGAAAAATAGATAAAGAAATCTGTAACTGAATTTTCATATAAATAGATTTTACATCTATTTCAAATATTTGATAAAACAAAAAGTTCTAATTCCAATATTTGTATTTTTGTATTTGATCTTTTTTTTTTATTTAAAAAATAAAGAGAAAAACAATAAGAATTGGTGAATCAAAAACAATTATAAGAAAAAAGAAAAATTTGTTTTCTTATGGAATATACATATAAATATGCATGGGTAATACCCCTTTTTCCGCTTCCAGTTACTATGTCAATAGGATTTGGACTTCTACTTATTCCGACAGCAACAAAAGATCTTCGTCGTATGTGGGCTTTCTTAAGTGTTTTACTACTAAGTATAGCTATGTGGTTTTCGGCCAATCTGTCTATTCAGCAAATAAATGGAAGTTTGACCTATCAATATCTATGGTCTTGGACCATCAATAATGATTTTTTATTAGAGTTCGGACACTTAATCGATCCACTTACTTCTATTATGTCAATACTAATTACTACTGTTGGAATCTTGGTTTTTATTTATAGTGACAATTATATGTCTCACGACCAAGGATATTTGAGATTTTTTGCTCATATGAGTTTTTCCAATGCTTCAATGTTGGGATTAGTTACTAGTTCCAATTTGATACAAATTTATATTTTTTGGGAACTAGTGGGAATGTGTTCGTATTTATTGATAGGCTTTTGGTTCACACGACCCGTTGCAGCAAGTGCTTGCCAAAAAGCTTTTGTAACTAATCGTATAGGAGATTTTGGTTTATTATTAGGAACCTTAGGATTTTATTGGATAACTGGTAGTTTCGAATTTCGGGATTTGTTCCAAATTATGAATACCTTGATCCAAAATAATGGGGTCAATTCTTTATTTGCTACTTTATGTGCCTTTTTATTATTTGTCGGTGCACTTGTTAAATCCGCACAATTCCCCCTTCACGTATGGTTACCTGATGCCATGGAAGGCCCCACTCCTATTTCGGCTCTTATACACGCTGCTACTATGGTAGCAGCAGGAATTTTTCTTGTAGCTCGACTTCTTCCTCTTTTCATAGTTATACCTTACATGATGAATATCATTTGTTTAGTAGGTATAATAACAGTACTTTTAGGAGCTACTTTAGCTCTTGCCCAAAGAGACATTAAAAGAAGTTTAGCTTATTCTACAATGTCTCAATTGGGTTATATTATGTTAGCTCTAGGTATAGGTTCTTATCGAGCTGCTTTATTTCATTTGATAACCCACGCCTATTCTAAAGCTTTATTATTTTTGGGATCCGGATCCATTATTCATTCAATGGAACCTATTGTTGGATATTCACCAGAGAAAAGTCAGAATATGGTTCTTATGGGAGGTTTAACAAAATATGTTCCAATTACAAAAATTACTTTTTTTTTAGGTACACTTTCTCTTTGTGGTATTCCGCCTCTTGCTTGTTTTTGGTCCAAAGATGAAATTATTCACGATAGTTGGTTGTACTCACCAATTTTCGCACTAATAGCTTGGTTCACAACAGGATTAACCGCATTTTATATGTTTAGGATTTACTTACTTACCTTTGATGGGTGTTTGCGCATTCATTTTCAAGATTATAGTAGTTTTAGTAGTACAAAAAATAGCTCGTTTTATTCAATATCTTTATGGGGAAAAAGGACACTTAAGAAAGTCAATAGGAATTTATTTTTTTCAAAAGATATATCTAAATTTGACAAGAATGTAAGAAGTAAAATACAAGACTTTAGTACTTACTTTAAAAATAGGTACACTTATATGTATCCTCACGAATCGAGCAATACTATGTTATTTCCTCTACTTGTATTAGTACTATTAACTTTGTTAATTGGATCAATAGGAATTTCTTTTAACGGAGGAGTAATATATTTGGATCTATTATCAAAATGGTTGACTCCATCGACAACCTTTTTTCATCAGAAATTGAATTCTTCTGAAGATTGGTATGGATTTTTATCAAACGCTCTTTTTTCAGTAAGTATAGCTCTTTTCGGACTATTGATAGCATCTATTTTTTATGGATCTATTTATTCATCTTTCAAAAACTTAGGCTTAATTAACTTCTTTTTAAAAAGAGGTCCTAAAAGAATTATTCTGGACAAAATAAAAGGTGTGATATACAATTGGTCATATAATCGTGGTTATATAGATATTTTTTATACTGGGATTTTCACCATGAGTATAAGAGGGTTAGCCGAGCTAACTCAGTTTTTTGATAAATATCTAATTGATGGAATTCTAAATGGGGTTGGTATTGCAAGTTTCTTTATGGGCGAAGGGATAAAATATATAGGAGGTGGACGAATCTCATCTTATTTATTCTTATATTTTTCTTATGTATCAATCATATTATTCATTCTTTTCTTTTGCTCTTCTTTCAGTCTTCCCAATTCCCAATTCTTTTGATGGGTCTCCAGATCAGAATCTTCGTAAACTGGGCTATCTTGATACATATTATTCATTCTTTTCTTTTGCTCTTCTTTCAGTCTTCCCAATTCCCAATTCTTTTGATGGGTCTCCAGATCAGAATCTTCGTAAACTGGGCTATCTTGATAGCGTGCCTCTTTAAAGTGAAATTCATCCTTTGTTTTTTCCTTTCCATTCACTCGGATCTCTTCCGTTTCATCTATTTTTTCCAGATCCTCCCTTTCTTCCGAAAAAAGGGAAGGGTTTTCTTCGGTGGATCCCTCTTGTTCCTGTTTAGTCTCCTTCATTTCGGAAGTTGTTTCTACATCGCTTTCTTCCTTTCTTTCTCCCCCTTCTTCCGTTTCTGAGGTTTCTTTCTCTTTCAGTTTCTTAGTGACAATAGGCGACGGCATTCTGCCTAAATAGTAGACACAGGTGATAAATAAGAGAATACTAAAGATTCGAGCCATAGAATTTCTCAATTCTGACACAAGATACTTATTAGATCGAATAGAATGATTTTGTCGTATCCAGAATAATACCAATCCAACCCATTTCATGAATAAAATGTGACCAATTAACCAACCAACAAAACTACTTGTTAAAAATAACATATTGTTGTTGCATCGAAACATAGAAATGTTGACTAATCTGGCTAACGTGGAACTTGGTAAAATGAAATGGTTGAATAATTGAAAAATGAGATTATTCAGGAATACACATTGAATGCTGAGATTACGCATTGAATTTCTGTTAGTATATCCATAATCAAAAAAGTTTTTCTGATT